GCGTGAGACACAATCTACGAATTAATCTAGTTCTTAATCTATTTCTTTCAAATACCCCAAAGATATCACGATCTCATTTTATTTTATAATACCTCGGGAGCTAATGAAACTATTTTAGTAAAATTCAATTGTCTCAATTCACGGGGGATTGCCCCAAAAATTCGAGTTCCTTTTGGATTTCCTTCTTGATCAATCACAACTGCAGCATTGTCATCATATCGTATTATCATACCGCTGTCACGTTTTAGTTCTTTACAGGTACGAACAATTACAGCTCTCACTACTTCTGATTTTTCTAGGGGCATATTTGGTACTGCTTCTTTAATCACAGCAACAATAACGTCACCAATATGAGCATATCGACGATTACTAGCTCCTATGATTCGAATACACATCAATTCTCGAGCCCCGCTGTTATCCGCTACATTTAAATGGGTCTGAGGTTGAATCATATCAAATTTTTTGTTTATTCTTCCAATGCAAAGGATGAAGAAAATAAAAGAAATATTGTTTGTCCAAAAAAAGAAACCTGCGTTTTTGTTTCATCCCTAAGATTCATCTCTGTCGGTTCTACATTTTTATCCCGAAATAATAAATTGAGTTCGTATAGGCATTTTAGATGCTGCTATTAAAATAGCCCTTCTAGCTATATTTTCGGTTACTCCACCCATTTCATATAGTATTCGCCCCGGTTTAACAACAGCTACCCAATATTCAGGGGATCCTTTCCCCGAACCCATACGTGTTTCAGCAGGTCTTACTGTAACTGGTTTGTCTGGAAATATACGGACCCATATTTTTCCACCACGGCGTGCATTTCGTGTCATTGCTCGTCGACCTGCTTCGATTTGTCTAGATGTGATCCAAGCAGGTTCAAGTGCCTGAAGAGCATATTTACCGAAACAAATATGATTACCTCGATAAGATATTCCCTTCATTCTTCCTCTATGTTGTTTACGGAATCTAGTTCTTTTGGGGTTATAGTTGATGGTTGTTTCAGAATTCCATCTCTACTACAGAACTGGACGTGAGAGTTTCTTCTCATCCAGCTCCTCGCGACTAAAAGGATTCAAAATTGAATTTCAATTAATTTGAATAGATATTTGAATAGATAAGATATTAGTAGATATTAGAACATTTTTATAAAAAAAAATGTTTCTAATGTGCTAATAAATCTTGATTTTCTTTTGTCCTTTATCCAAAAAAAAGAAAGTTTTCGCGGGCGAATATTTACTCTTGCAATCTCTATTTCAGTCGTAGCACTTGCTCATGACTTCTCAGAATAGATGAATTGATTTCCGGTTCATTTCGCCATCCCGACTAGTGAATCAGTAAGATTCATTTGTTCAATAAAATCTTTTGCATTCACAGGTTACATCGTTCCCACCGCTTCGTATTTAATGGTTAGGTCAGAATTCTACAACGGAGCTCATAATCTAATTTATTCTTGAGTCAACCTTCTTAGTCTTTATTGGCTCGAAGCTCTTGATTTTTTTCTTATATAACTATAAGAAGGATTCATTTAATGTTTCATTATGGATGAATCAATTAGTATTGATGCTTTATTACACTGTCTTTTATGAGATGACTCATAGACCTTACATATTGGAATTCTATATCATTGATATTCTTTTTCTTTCTTTCTTTCTCTCATCCTTCCATTTATCCACACCTTTCTTCTGTATTTTGCTTTCAACTTAGAATTCAAGTTTATTCAAAAAAAATTCAGTTGCTACAAAGATATGATCGATTTCTCATATCTTGACTGGTTCTTTAGATCCAGATAATACGAAGTGATGAGTTGGTTTTCATACTACCGGGCTGGTCTTTTTTTAATCCTAACCCTAAAAAAAACCAACGAGTCACACACTAAGCATAGCAATTATATGAAAAGTTCAATCGAATTTTTATTCAACCCTATAGAATTAAGAATTAGAATTGCTTGCGTTGATTGGCCAGAAAAAGAATTCAAGTTTTCTTATTCTTCTTCCTTGTCTATAAAAATCCAAATTTTGATGCCTAATACCCCATAGATAGTCCGAACTGTATAGCAACAATAATCAATTTTAGCTCGAATAGTTTGTAGGGGAACTCTACCCTCTCTGATCCATTCGACACGTGCAATTTCTTTTCCGTCGATACGACCTGCAATTTGTACTTGAATTCCTTTTGTATCTGCTTGTTCAGTTAATTCAATAGCCTTTTTCATTGCTTTTCGAAATGAAACTCTATTCTTTAATTGTCCGGCTATAAATTCCGCAAGAATATTAGGGTTTCCGTAAGGTTTTGCAATTCTTGTGATAGCAATGTTAAGTTTTCGGTTCACATAATGAAATTCTTTTTGTAGATTCATCTGTAATTCTTCGATTCCTTGCGGTTTACTTTCGATTAATAACTTTGGGAATCCCATAAAGATTATGACCTGGATCAAATCGATTCTTTTTTGAATCTCTATACGTGCAATTCCCTCGGCGCCGGAGGATATTCTTATATTTTTTTG